CTGTCAATTCAATTTGAACAAAGAAAGGGCGGTAAAGCCATAAAGTAAAATAAAATAGTCTTCTTCAAACAAAAATCTACCTATCTATAACTAAGAGTGCGTTATGACTAAGAGTGCGCTACAAGGTAGTCCCCGAAGTTCGTAGAAAAAGAGCAAGTAAATAAAAGGTTTTTCAGAATTGATTTCTTTTGATCATACAGAATTGACAACAATAATTTTGTTCTTTTTACGAACCTGATGTCGATAAATCCGCGAGTCTAGAAATTCATTTCGGCCAATTGAACCTTCTCAAACTGTTTCTTTTTAAGAACTAAAAATATTTGTGCCAAAATAACAGATGCCAAGAAGACCAAAAGGCCTTGGACACGTAATGGATCTTGAAGTACTATTTCGGCATCTCCCTGACCAAATCCACCCACATTAGGATTACTCGTTAATGGTTGATCAAATTTGATGGATTCACCCTCTGAAACAAGAATTTCTGGTCCTGGAGGGATAATATCAACCACTTGACGTCCATCCGATGGATCTGTTATGATTATTTCATATCCCCCTTTTTCTTTTCGTATGATTTTGCTTACTATGCCCGCTCCTGTAGCATTATAAACTGTATTGTTACTCTTGCTTCCGTCGGGATAAATCTGACCCCTTCCCCTATTTCCTCCTACATATATAGGATATTTTAAGAAGTGAACATCTTTCTTAATAGCGGGGTCGGGGGAAAGGATAGGAAAGGCGATTTCACTATATTTCTGGCCGGGGGCAGGCCCTATTACAAGAATATTTTTTTTATTAGGGCGGTAGCTCTGAAAAGACAAATTTCCTATCTTTTCTTTCATCTCGGGAGAAATACGATCGGAAGGAGCTAATTCAAACCCCTCCGGTAAAATAAGAACAGCCCCCACATTCAAACCCCCCTTCTTACCGTTAGCAAGGACTTGTTTCACTTGCTTATCATAAGGAATTCGAACAACTGCTTCAAATACAGTATCAGGAAGTACTGCTTGTGGAACCTCAATATCCACGGGTTTATTAGCTAAATGACAATTGGCACATACAATACGCCCAGTCGCTTCTCGTGGATTTTCATAACCCTGCTGTGCAAAAATGGGATATGCACTTGAAACGGGTGCCCGAGTTATGATATATACCATGAGCGATACGGAAATAGATCGAGTAATATGTTCCTTTATCCAAGAAAAAGTATTTCTAGTTTGCATGGTCTAATCATTGGTCTGAAAATTTCTACAATAAATTCGGTAGGTCGCTAGTATAGTTTCCTATCCACGATTTTGCTACTTATTGGAATCATTTTACTGGAATACTATAGTATAAAAATAGTATGAAAACCCCCCGGATAGAATTTTTTTAATACTTATGTAGAACTACAAAATAAGAAACGTTCTAATTGGATTAATAATTAATATTGGTGGATCATTTATCAATCATTCATTGAATGATAAATAACTACAAGTGATGGAGATACACGATTTAAATAACGAAAAATCCAATATTTAAAAATAGTATCGAGAATAACCGGAAAAGTGGAAACAAGACCAGATATAATTTGATCATTATGACCAAATCCAAAATCTTTGTACACAGAACCAATCATTAGTTCCCAGCCGTGGGGTGAATGAAATCCGATACATAAATCGGTTAATAAAAGAATCAAAAAGGCTTTTACTGTATCACTTAAGTTATATAGGAATTCCTGAGCCCAAGAGTTAAGAATAACAAGTTCTTCATTACCTAAAATCGAATAACCACTTAGAATAACAAAACAGATTATATTTGTCGAGAAGTGTAAAATTGTATGGATATGATCCTCGTTGTGTATCTTGATTAATTGGATCGTTTCTTTGTGAATTCCTATAAGAAACTTTTGTAGATATGTCTCCGAGTATTCCTTGATCATTTCTTCCAAGAAGAGGGTTTCATCTAATTCTATGAACTTTTCTAGAATACTTTTTTCTTGAATATCATTCAAAAAAATTTCGAATTGGCCGATATGCGACCAATTAATAACCCAAGATTCCATACTTTTAGTAAATGAGAGAGAAATCCACCAGGGCAGAAATACTATAGATGCAAGATACAAAAGAGGAGTGAATGCTTTCTTTTTTGCCATTTTTCGCCTGTTAATTTTTAATTAACCCACTCCATTTGTCGACTTTATATGATCGAATCTTTCTTTCAAACATGAGTTGTAGACAAGGCATCAAACCTATGAATCTATTTGATTTGTGATTTTGTTTTGAATCTAGAAAGAATATAGAAATAGACTAAGACTCCACTTCGAATTCGACTGAAGAAATAATACAAAATAGTGTTGCCAAATATCTCAATTCATCAAATTCCAAACAACTGTCTCCTTTCGATGAATGGCCGAAAGAAGTACTTTAAGGAATGAATATTATTGAGATTTTGAGATGAAAGAACCCCTTATTCTATCAAAATATCCAATATTTCAAAAAAATTCCAACGATTCGCCATAGTCAAGAATAGAATAATTGAGAGAAATATATTGTAATGGTCAAAAAAATGAGCGGCAAAACAAGACAGAAAAAAGCCAGTTATCATTATTAAGAAAACCCATTATTGGGTAGTAAAGAACACAAATGAAAGGATAAAAGGTCGATTGAAAAAAAAAAAAAAGAATTTACAAGATATCGTTTATCTGCATCTGTTTATCTCCATCTAAAGTATCACTTAGTTATAGAAAAAACAGGATTCTTGCGTTTTTTTCCTCCTGCTGAGAAAGCATTCGTTCTTCAGCCCAGTTCCTTTTCTCAAAATCAAAATACTTCAATTGGTACGCGCAAGAAATAGGCCAATTCCGCGGCTTTTTGTTCAATTTCCCGTGGAGTCAAATTCTCATCAGTACGAGTCAACGGAACAGCCCCCCGGCCTCTGATATCCATATAAAGGACAGGACGAGCATAAATACCCTCTTTAACTTCTATTCGAACGGATTGAATATCTTTTATAAGGAATCGGAGGAATATGCGACGATTTTTTCCAGGAAATCCCCAACGAAAAATACACACTATTCCTTCCTTTCTATCGAATCGATCATAACCACTACCTACATTCCAGGAGATTGTGCACCACAAATAGGAACTAATAAAGAGACCCGCGATCCCGTAGAAAGACATCACGATCCCCTGTGGAAAAAAAATGATTTGCTGAGACGGGACAAAAGATATCAAATTCCTACCAAGAAAACTGGAAATTCCAACCAACAAGAATCCTAATGAACCTAAAAAAACGATAAGGGCCCAGCAAAAATTACTTAGTTTTCTAGACCCCGTTATAAGTTCTATCCATATATGTTCTGATCGCCAACTCATACTTCATCCGATTGCATTTTATTGAAATTGAGAGAATACCCCAAATGGTTTTGACTTTACTTTTTTTGTTTCCGAATGCACTTTCATTAACTAGCACTAGTTTGGTGTGAACTAGCACTAGTTTAATGGGAACTTTTAGGGGTAATTCATCAAATTTGTTTAGATCTAAAATAATAACATACCCCTCGTATAATCCCAATATACATATTGATATACATATAGATCGACCCACTTTACATTTTAGGCATCCGGCGATCCTTATCTATTTGAAACTGGCTAGAATTCAGTTACCTATAGATCGTTTTCTGCAGGCATAAGAGCTTTTTGCTTTATGTTCGACAGAAATCACATGTTCTACCATATTTTATTTTCCGAAATAAATATCTATGTTATGCTACAAGTCTAATTAAAAAAAAAAAAAAACGAATGAGATTGAGTCCCCTCAGATCTAAACAATCTTGTTTTTTTGAACATGAAGAAATAAAGAAGCCATTGCAATTGCCGGAAATACTAGGCCTACTAAAGGCACAAAAATAGAGGGAAAATTGAAAGTTGTCATAAAATGGGGTACCTCGGTTTATTATTTGTACCTGTTCTTATTTTTTTTAATATCATATGTTATATTTATACTAATTATAATTAGTAATTGTAATTATTATGAATTCTTAGTTATTATTAATTAATTCAATTTGACAATTTTTAATTAAATATTAAATAATTAAAGATAAGATATAAGTATTTAAGTGAGTATATAGAATAAGGAAAAAGTCCAAGGAATGTAGAACTAAATAAATGGACTTATTCATCTATCTACATGAAAGATACATATGATAATCCATTTTCTTTTTCTTCGTTTCTTTGTGTTTTGTTCTTGTCTTCGAATTTAATAAAGAAAGAGTTATCCGAAACTTTTGATTTTGATTCTTTCTACAATTAGATCTTAGGTCGCCAAAGAAAACTCCCTTTTTAATTACTTTGATTCCGATAAGCTAACTACTTGTTTGCTACAAATAAAAAAATGGAACTTAGTACACTCTACTTGAGTGAATTGGAATTCAAAGGAAAGAAAGCGTGGAGCTTAAATAACTCACTCAGAATGCTTTTCAAAAGATTACGTGGTACGATTAGATCAAATAAGCCCTTCTGGAATAAATATTCGGCCGCTTGTGAACCTTCGGGTACTGTTTTATTCAATGTTTGTTCAATTACTCTTTTACCCGCAAATGCAATGTAGGAATTCGGTTCGGCAATAATAATATCTCCCAACATACCAAAACTAGCTGTTACCCCACCAGTAGTCGGAGATGTAAGGATTGATACATAGAATAACTTTTTATTTGATTGATAATCATATAAAGCAGACGATATTTTAGCCATTTGCATCAGGCTCAAACTCCCTTCTTGCATGCGCGCTCCCCCCGAAGCGCACACTATAATAAGTGGCAGAAATTGATTGGTAGCGTACTCAATCAAACGGGTGATTTTCTCCCCGACTACGGATCCCATACTACCCCCCATAAACTGAAAATCCATAACCCCAATTGCTACGGGAATACCATTTAGTCGACCTATGCCTGTTTGAACAGCCTCAGTTAATCCTGTCTTTCTTTGATAAGAATCAATCCGATCTTTATAAGGCTCCTCCTC